GAGAGTGAAGATATTATGCATAATGTGACTATTCCACCAAAAAGTTTTCTTTTAGTTCAAAATAATCAATATGTCGAATCGGAACAAGTGATTGCTGAGATTCAGGCGGGAGCATACACTTTGAATTTTAAAGAGAGGGTTCGAAAACATATCTATTCTGATTCAGAGGGAGAAATGCACTGGAGTACTGATGTGTACCATGTACCCGAATTTACATATAGTAATGTACACCTCTTGCCAAAAACAAGTCATTTATGGATATTATCGGGGGGTTCATGCAGATCGAATGTAGTTGCTTTTTCACTCTACAGGGATCAAGATCAAATGAATATTCATTCTCTTTCTCTTTATGTCGAACGAAGAGAGATTTCTAGCCTCTCGCTCTCGGTGAATAATGATCAAGCGAGACACAAATTATTTCGTTCTGATTTTTCTGCTAAAAAAGAAGTTGGAATTCTTGAGATGTCTGATTATTCGGGATTTAATAGAATCATAGGTACTGGTCATTGTAATCTCATACATCCTGCAATTCTCCACGCGAATTCGGATTTATTGGCAAAAAGGCAAAGAAATCGATTTCTTATTCCATTCCACTCGATTCAAGAACAAGAGAAAGAGCTAATGCCCCATTCAGGTATCTCGATTGAAATACCCATAGGGGGTATTTTCCGTCGAAATAGTATTCTTGCTTATTTCGACGATCCTCGCTACAGAAGAAAGAGTTCCGGAATTACTAAATATGGGACTCTGGGGGCGCATTCAATCGTCAAAAAAGAGGACTTGATCGAGTATCGAGGACTCAAAAAAATTAAGAAAAAATACCAAATGAAAATAGATCGCCTTTTTTTCATTCCCGAGGAAGTGCATTTTTTTCCCGAATCTTCTTACCTAATGGTACGGAATAATAGTATCATTGGAGTAGATACACGAATCACTTTAAATATAAGAAGCCGAGTGGGCGGATTGGTCCGAATGGAGAGAAAAAAGGGGGGGATTGAACTAAAAATATTTTCGGGAGATATCCATCTTCCCGGAGAGATAGATAAGATATCCCGACACAGTGGCATCTTGATACCGCCAGACAGGGAAAAAAAAGAACTTAAGGAAGCCACTAAGGAATCAAAAAAATTGAAAAAATGGATCTATGTTCAACGGATCACACCTACCAAGAAAAAGTATTTTGTTTTGGTTCGACCCGTAGTCACATATGAAATAGCGGACGGTATAAATTTAGCAACACTCTTCCCCCAGGATCCCCTGCGGGAAAAGGATAATATGCAATTTCGAGTTGTCAATTATGTCCTTTATGGGAACGGCAAAGCTGCTCGGGGAATTCCTGATACAAGTATTCAATTAGTTCGTACGTGTTTAGTGTTGAATTGGGACCAAGACAAAAAAAGTTCTTCTGTAGAAGAGGTTTGTGCTTCCTTTGTTGAAGTACGTACAAATGGTCTGATGCGCGATTTCTTAAGAATCAACTTAGTAAAATCCCAAATTTCATATATCAGAAAAAGGAATCATCCGTCAGGTTCAGGATTGATATCTGATAATGGTTCTGTTCGCACCAATAGCAATCCGTTTTATTCCGTTTTTGGCAAGGCGGGGGTTGAACAATCACTTAGCCAAAATCAAGGAACTATTCGTACGTTGTTGAATAGAAATAAGGAATGCCAATCTTTGATAATTTTGTCATCATCTAATTATTTTCGAATGGGTCCATTGAACGATGTAAAATATCCCAATGTGATAAAACAATCAATTCCAATTCAAAAGGATTCTCTAACTCCAATTAGGAATTCGTTGGGACCCTTAGGAACAGTCCTTCAAATTGCGAATTTTTCTTCATTTTACTATTTAATAACTCATAACCATCGCTCGGTAACTAAATATTTGAAACTTGACAATTTAAAACATCCTTGTCAAGTACTTAAATATTATTTAATGGATGAAAAGGGGGAAATTTATAATCCTGATACAGACCGTAAGATCATTTTTAATCCATTTAATTTGAATTGGTATTTTCTCCATCATAATTATTGTGAGGAAATGTCCCCGATAATTAGTCTTGGGCAGTTTCTTTGTGAAAATGTATGTATAACCAAAAACGGACCACACCTAAAATCGGGTCAAGTTTTAATTGTTAAAGTTAACTCTGTAGTAATACGATCAGCTAAGCCTTATTTGGCTACTCCTGGAGCAACTGTTCATGGGCATTATGGGGAAATCCTTTACGAAGGGGATACATTAGTTACATTTATATATGAAAAATCGAGATCCGGTGATATAACGCAGGGTCTTCCAAAAGTAGAACAAGTGTTAGAAGTGCGTTCGCTTGATTCAATATCGATGAACCTAGAAAAGAGAGTTGAGGGTTGGAACGGGCGTATAACAAGAATTCTTGGGATTCCTTGGGGATTCTTAATTGGTGCTGAGCTAACTATAGTGCAAAGTCGTATCTCTTTGGTTAATAAGATCCAAAGGGTTTATCGATCGCAAGGGGTGCAGATTCATAATAGGCATATAGAAATTATTGTACGTCAAATAACATCAAAAGTCTTGGTTTCAGAAGATGGAATGTCTAATATTTTTTTACCCGGCGAACTGATTGGATTGTTACGAGCGGAACGAACGGGACGCGCTTTGGAAGAAGTGATCTGTTATCGAGCTATCTTATTGGGAATAACGAGAGCATCTCTGAATACTCAAAGTTTTATATCTGAAGCGAGTTTTCAAGAAACCACACGCGTTTTAGCAAAAGCAGCTCTCCGAGGTCGTATCGATTGGTTGAAAGGCTTGAAGGAAAACGTTGTTCTGGGGGGGATAATACCCGTTGGTACCGGATTCAAAGGATTAGTGCACTGTTCAAGGCAGCATAACACCATTCTTTTGGAAAGACAAAAACAAACAGGGAATTTATTCGGGGGGGAAATGAGAGATTTTTTCTTACACCACAGACAATTATTTGACTCTTGCATTTCAACGACTTTCCATGATACATCAGAGCAATTGCTTAGAGGGTTTAATGAGTCCTAGGAGCGGATTCTTTTAACTATTTGTGATCGTTTTATTTCTTAATGGTAAGAAAAAAAGGATAATAATGAATAGAAAGTAATGAATGGCCTGGATCGTGTATCAACGGCCAATCTCTGGTAGAAGAGAAGGTTCCCTCGGAACAATTATTTATTTCAGGGCGCCTCGTCTCTTAAAAAAAAAGAGGAAGTGGGGGAGAAATGGCAAGAAGATATTGGAACATCCATTTGGAAGAGATGATGGAAGCAGGAATTCATTTTGGTCATGGTACTCGGAAATGGAATCCTAGAATGGCACCGTATATATCTGCAAAACACAAAGGTATTCATATTACAAATCTTACTCGAACTGCTCGTTTTTTATCAGAAGCTTGTGATTTAGTTTTTGATGCAGCAAGTAGGGGAAAACTATTCTTAATTGTTGGTACTAAAAATAAAGCTGCTGATTCAGTCGCCCGAGCTGCACTAAAGGCTCGGTGTCATTATGTTAATAAAAAATGGCTCGGTGGTATGTTAACTAATTGGTCCACTACAGAAACGAGACTTCACAAGTTCAGGGATTTGAGAACGGAACAAAAAAAGGGGAGATTTGACAGTCTTCCCAAAAGGGATGCCGCTATTTTGAAGAGACAATTATCACGCCTGCAAACGTATCTGGGCGGGATTAAATATATGACGAAGGTACCCGATATTGTAATGATCATTGATCAGCACGAAGAATATAGGGCTCTTCGAGAATGTATCACTTTGGGAATTCCAACAATTTGTTTAATCGATACAAATTGTGACCCCGATCTCGCAGATATTTCCATTCCAGCAAACGATGACGCTATAGCTTCAATCCGATTAATTCTTAACAAATTAGTATTCGCAATTTGTGAGGGTCGCTCTAGCTATATACGAAATCGTTGATTAATAATAAGATAAATAAATGATTTTGGTAACTCCATGGATTTATGGCTTGGGTACTATTCCTGAATCGCACAAAAGAAAAGAAACAAAAACTGGTGTATATTATGTAATTAGCAGATATTCAAAATATACAATTCAAGTAGACAAGTCGAAAAGAAGATGGTTGAATCAAAATAATTCCTTTTTAATTTCTATTTCGGTCAGAGGGCAATATGAATGTTCTATCATGTTCCATCAACACACTAAAGGGGTTATACGATATATCCGGTGTGGAAGTAGGCCAACATTTCTATTGGCAAATAGGCGGGTTCCAAGTCCATGCCCAAGTACTTATTACTTCTTGGGTTGTAATTGCTATCTTATTAGGTTCAGCCTTTATAGCCGTTCGGAATCCACAAACCGTTCCGACTGCCGGTCAAAATTTCTTCGAATATGTCCTTGAATTCATTCGAGACGTGAGCAAAACTCAGATTGGAGAAGAATATGGCCCATGGGTTCCCTTTATTGGAACTATGTTTCTTTTTATTTTTGTTTCGAATTGGTCAGGTGCTCTTTTACCTTGGAAAATCATAGAGTTACCTCATGGGGAGTTAGCCGCGCCCACGAATGATATAAATACTACCGTTGCTTTAGCTTTGCTCACGTCAATAGCATACTTCTATGCGGGTCTTTCCAAAAAGGGATTAGGTTATTTCAGTAAATACATTCAACCGACTCCAATTCTTTTACCCATTAACATTTTAGAAGATTTCACAAAACCCTTATCACTTAGTTTTCGACTTTTCGGGAATATATTAGCCGATGAATTAGTAGTTGTTGTTCTTGTTTCTTTAGTCCCTTTAGTGGTTCCTATACCTGTCATGTTCCTTGGATTATTTACAAGCGGTATTCAAGCTCTTATTTTTGCAACTTTAGCTGCGGCTTATATAGGCGAATCTATGGAGGGACATCATTGACTCGTTTTCGAAATTGTCTTTTTTTTTGTAGCTTAGAACAAGGCAATCTATGCGTAACTCAAGATAATCGACTTAGGAAACATACATATACAAACATAAATCGACAAATACAGAATATACGACCAAGAGTCGTATAAACAAAAATTACTATATTGGGGAATTTTAGGAAAGAGATCGAAAGGATCTCTTTCCTAAAATTCCTCTTTGGCTTTATTATATCATACCCCCCGCTAACTAATATTCTCTTTATATTGTTTTGTTCATTTTTGTTCATTCAATTCCAATAGCAAATACCAATGAATAAAAATTCTTATAGTATAACAGAACAGGCAGGTGATTAAAAAAAGAAAAGAATGATGCTTTCTAAAAGGATTCCCTTTTTAGTTGATTTTAGTCAATTCTTCAATTCAACGATTGAACAAAAGAAAATCTAATAAATAAGAAATTGCATGGCCGTACCTCAATCAAATACTTATATTTAGTTCTATGCAATGATTCGCCCCAATGAATTCATCTATTTCGATTGTAGCCATGTTGGATAATGATAAATAAAAGGAATAGAAAAAATTCTAAAAAAAAAAGAGAGTCATAAAAAACGGGGTGATTTGGCGAGGGGGACATATTTAGGTATATGGAATCAAATGCCAACTCTTGTGGATTTATTGAAAAGGGGTTCTAGAATACGATTTACTTTAAGAGACGAATAATACTTTGAATCTAAGATATGAATAGTTGGTTTACGTTATGGAAGAAAGACATGTATATGGGATATTAGATATTTCTAGTTATATATGAACTAAAGATATATCTAATCCACCATACTCTTGTGACTATTGTGAATTTCGATAAGGATTCCAATAGAAATTGTTCGATTTCGTCTTTGCTTTGACTGGGAATTGAATCAATAAAAATAAAAAGAGATCAAATAAAGAAAACGAACGAAGAATTCAAAAAACGGTCCCGAAAAAAGAAATGAAAGAATAAAAGGAAAAGTCGTATGGATTCACAAAAATCCTGTGTTGTGCCCGTGGATCGGAACTAAAAAAGAGATATCGAAATAGTTTTGATGGTTCAATAAGAATATTATTATTACTCCAATTCGGAGTTCTTAGTTACTTCGGCTGGGCGAATCCTAGTGACGGAATACTTAAGTCATAATTCATTGGACGATTGTATCATTAACGATTTCTTTAGTTTTTCTTTATTTTAGTGCGAGGAACTTATCATGAATCCACTGATTTCTGCCGCTTCCGTTATTGCCGCTGGGTTGGCTGTTGGGCTTGCTTCTATTGGACCTGGAGTTGGTCAAGGTACTGCTGCGGGCCAAGCAGTAGAGGGAATTGCGAGACAACCCGAGGCGGAGGGAAAAATACGAGGTACTTTATTGCTTAGTCTGGCTTTTATGGAAGCTTTAACAATTTATGGACTGGTTGTAGCATTAGCGCTTTTATTTGCGAATCCTTTTGTTTAATCCTATAAATAGGAAAGGAAATTGACTTATTTTTTTTTTTCTCTTATTTAGTATATCTGTGTTTCGGGCTTTTTTGAATTCTATCAAGATTTCACTCCTACAATTGCAAGGAATGATTTGAGGATGCGGAATTCAAATATAAAATAAGCATACCAATTCGCTTTTTTCTTTCCCTTTCTTAGTCTAAAGGAAATCCTCTTTTTAAGGGATGTTGCAACAAACGAGGGGTTTTGCAATTGACAGAAGTCCCGGTCCCTAATACTAAAAAGTAACCTTCTTAGAGGGAATCCCCAATTGCCAATTCAAAGAAAGGATTTCGAAATATAATTTTTGACTCTGTGTCGAAATAGGCAAATTACTAAAAAAAAATAAATTAAAAAAATATATAAATATTATGTAATTACGTAGAAAAAAAAAAGAACTGCGTATAAATATTATGTAATTACGTAGAAAAAAAAAAGAACTGCGTTCTTTTTTTTTTTAGTCTATCTAAAAGAGGAGATCATATGAAAAATGGAACCGATTCTTTCGTTTCTTTGGTTCACTGGCCATTCGCCGGGAGTTTCGGGTTTAATACCGATATTTTAGCAACAAATCCAATAAATCTAAGTGTAGTGATTGGTGTATTGATCTTTTTTGGAAAAGGAGTGTGTGCGAGTTGTTTATTTCAAGAATAGGCTGGACCCAACCAGCTGCACTTTTTTTTCGTTATAAGTTCTAACTAAGGACCAAAGGGAAAAGGGTGCATGATTCCGCGAATTACTTCTGAATCAATTTCAAATCATATTTAAGAACTATAGCATTTCGTGATTTGTTGGTAAATCTATTTTGATTCTCTATGAAACAAACCAATAATGTGGGACCATTAACATGGTTAAAGCTAAAGTTTGAAGTCCAGACAAAGCACCGTACTCTTTCTACTACTATTTTTTACTATAGAATAGAAATGTTTTCAAAATGAATAATTAATAATAATAATTGGAAWTKTTKWTWNNAWATAAAACACTCATGTTGATAAAAAGATTTGAGCCTTTTAGTGGTATTGGAAATTTGTAGTGGTATTGGAAAATATTGGAAAAATTGGTATTTCAAACAACCCCTTTTTGTGCTGAATCGATGACCTATGTATAAA